GGAAACACGTATGGGGTCGGGGAAAGGATCTCCCGAATATTGGGTAGCTGTTGTTAAACCAGGTAGAATACTTTATGAAATGGGCGGAGTAGCAGAAAATATAGCCAGAAAGGCTATTTCAATAGCGGCGTCAAAAATGCCTATACGAACTCAATTCATTATTTCGGGATAGAAATATAGAACCAAAGAAAAGGGGTCTTTGGGATAAAAAAAATTGCAGGTTTCTTTTTTTGGACAAAGAATATTTCTTTTTTTTCCTTCGCCCTTTTTTGCATTGAACGAATAGATTCAAAAATGATATGATTCAACCCCAGACCCATTTGAATGTAGCAGACAACAGCGGGGCCCGAGAATTGATGTGTATTCGAATCATAGGAGCTAGTAATCGCCGATATGCTCATATTGGTGACGTTATTGTTGCTGTGATCAAAGAAGCAATACCAAATATGCCTCTAGAAAGATCAGAAGTGATCAGAGCTGTAATTGTACGTACTTGTAAAGAACTCAAACGTGACAACGGTATGATAATACGATATGATGACAACGCTGCAGTTGTCATTGATCAAGAAGGAAATCCAAAAGGAACTCGAGTTTTTGGTGCGATCGCCCGAGAATTGAGACAGTTAAATTTTACTAAAATAGTTTCATTAGCCCCTGAGGTATTATAAGATAAGACTATGATATAGGGATATTTGAATGAAATAAATTAATTAGTAGATTGTGTCTCACGTATATACCTTTAATAATTCATAAATAAATAAACTAAAGAGCATGTTTATTATATCCAAATTTTGAGGCACCAATAATTTTAGTTCATCATGGGTAGGGACACTATTGCTGACATAATAACCTCGATACGAAATGCTGACATGAATAGAAAAGGGACAGTTCGAATAGCATCTACTAACATAACCGAAAACATTGTTAAAATGCTTTTACGAGAAGGTTTTATCGAAAACGTGAGGAAACATCGGGAAAGCAATAAATATTTTTTGGTTTTAACCCTACAACATAGAAGGAATAGGAAAGGACCATATAGAACTATTTTAAATTTAAAACGGATCAGTCGACCCGGTCTACGAATCTATTCTAACTATCAACGAATTCCTAGAATTTTAGGTGGGATGGGGATTGTAATTCTTTCTACTTCTCGAGGTATAATGACAGACCGAGAGGCTCGCCTAGAAGGAATCGGCGGAGAAATTTTGTGTTATATATGGTAATCCTTCTAATATCCGAATTAGACCCGAAATTTCCTATTTGTGAAAAAAAAAAGAGAAAGGACGGGTTGTCTAATATCACTCCTCCTCCATTAGTTGATACTTTAAGGGGGTTTTACCTGGAATGAAAGAACAAAAATGGGTTCATGAGGGTTTAATTACTGAATCACTTCCCAATGGTATGTTCCGGGTTCGTTTAGATAATGAAGATCTGATTCTAGGTTATGTTTCAGGAAGGATCCGACGTAGTTTTATACGGATACTACCAGGAGATAGAGTCAAAATTGAAGTAAGTCGTTATGATTCCACCAGAGGACGTATAATTTATAGACTCCGCAACAAGGATTCGACCGATTAGGCAGTTGTTTCAACTTCAACATTCCTTTCATGGAGATACAATTCGAAGTTCAAAATATCAAGAAACTTATTTTCTTCCAAGAAATAGATTCGGAATTCAGTTAAGGTAAGGAATGACAAATATGAAAATAAGGGCCTCTGTTCGTAAAATTTGTGACAAATGTCGACTGATCCGTCGGCGGGGACGAATTATAGTAATTTGTTCCAACCCGAGACATAAACAAAGACAAGGATAATCTTTCTAAAAGGGACTCTAAAGGACCCGATGTACAAATAAAAATAAAGGATCTGTTTTAACATGAAATGGATATATCCATATATCTCTGACTCATATTTATGAGATGATAAAATATGGCAAAACCTATACCAAGAATTGGTTCACGTAGGAATGGACGTATTGGTTCACGTAAGAGTGCACGTAGAATACCAAAGGGAGTTATTCATGTTCAAGCAAGTTTCAACAATACCATTGTGACTGTTACAGATGTACGGGGTCGGGTAGTTTCTTGGTCCTCTGCCGGTACTTGTGGATTCAGGGGTACAAGAAGAGGGACACCATTTGCTGCTCAAACCGCAGCAGGCAATGCTATTCGTACAGTAGTGGATCAAGGTATGCAACGAGCAGAAGTTATGATAAAAGGTCCTGGTCTCGGAAGAGATGCAGCATTACGAGCTATTCGTAGAAGTGGTATACTCTTAAGTTTCGTACGGGATGTAACCCCTATGCCACATAATGGCTGTAGACCTCCTAAAAAAAGACGTGTGTAGAAATAAACATTGAAGAGATTTCAAGAGAAATAAACGATTCAATGATCTGATCAAATAATATTACTATGGTTCGAGAGAAAGTAACAGTATCTACTCGGACACTACAGTGGAAGTGTGTTGAATCAAGAGCAGACAGTAAGCGTCTTTATTATGGA